AAGAGTGAAGAAATAGAATAAATATAAAAGAAAAAGCGAAATTCCGAAATAAAAAGGGATTGAATTTTATTTGTACTGTGTCTGAAATGCATCCTGTCTATTCCTATCCTTCAACCCCTCTATACTTTTTTTAAGTTTTAAGTTTTTTTTTTTTTACTTTTTTTATTTTTTTTTTTTGATAATAAATATATATTTATATATATATATGAAATGAAGACTTAGCACTCTTTTTGAGTGAGAGAAAGCACAATATGAACAAACAAGAAAGAAAAAAGAAACAAAAAAAAAGGGAAAATAATCCCACTTTAGTTCTTTACCATAACCATACATATATTTTTTACCCATCTCTAAAAATGGAGGTATATATCTATACACTAGATGAATAAGTATGTATCATGCTCTTGACTATTAACGAATATATATCCTGATCTGTCTCGATTAATTTGTATGAATATCTATCCGATATATTATTCATGTGTCAGGAACCAGATTTGAACTGGTGACACGAGGATTTTCAGTCCTCTGCTCTACCAACTGAGCTATCCCGACCATTTCCCGTGCATTATCCTAGTAGAGTACTTGTATCTATGTCAATTAAAGGGACTAAATCTAAATAAAGTAAAGTATTAAAAAATTTTATCTAATAAATGTAAGGATAATGATATGGAATGTGAATGATTCAATAATAGAGATTCCTTGCCCATATATGTTCATTTGTACAGGTATCGTATCCATCCAAATTGGGATAAGATCCAAAGATTTCTCTTCGGATCCATTTGTGAAAGAGTAGAGTGAATGAGAAAGAAAGATAGTGAATTTTGTTTGAACCACTGATGAAAAAAAGAGGATAAATAGTTAGGAAGTAAAATGGACTTTTTGTTGGGGATAGAGGGACTTGAACCCTCACGATTTCTAAAGTCGACGGATTTTCCTCTTACTATAAATTTCATTGTTGTCGGTATTGACATGTAGAACGGGACTCTCTCTTTATTCTCGTCCGATTAATCAGTTTTTCAAAAGATCTATCAAACTCTGGAATGAATGATTTGATCACTGAATATTCGATTCTTCCTTCAACTTCGATTGGAATGGATTCACAATAACTCTGAATTTTTTCTTTCATATATATATTCGATAGATTCGGGTTGTGATTAATCGTTTGATATGTTAGTATGTATACGTACGTATTAGATATATTATATAGGGCCGTCCTTTCTGTAATTTCGATAGAGGAATTCCAGCTACCAACACAACGTAGTCAACTCCATTCGTTAGAACAGCTTCCATTGAGTCTCTGCACCTATCCTTTTTTTATTCTAGTTTTATAAACCCTTGTTTTCTCAAAATAAAGATTTGGCTCAGGATTGCCCATTTTTAATTCCAGGGTTTCTCTGAATTTGGAAGTTACCACTTAGTAGGTTTCCATACCAAGGCTCAATCCAATCAAGTCCGTAGCGTCTACCAATTTCGCCATATCCCCTTTTGATTTGAGACCAAGATCCAGTTGGAATTCCACCCATCTCTTTCATTTATTTTGGAACCGTTGAATTCATTAGATAATGATTCCCATATCGAAAAAGTGTATGCTGCTATTTGATTTTTTTGGCGATCCTATATCAGGATATTTCTATTGGATAAACCTTGTTTCAATCAGAAATGATTCTATCATTGATGTATCCGCAATTCAATATGGATACATATATCCCATATATATGTTTCTCCCTCCCTTTCCTTTTTACAGTGTGATTTGGAATACTGGAACGGTCGATATTCATTCTTCTTTTTTTTCGTCCTATCTCTTCCTTTTCCGAATGAAACCAGAAGAATGTCTCATTTTAATTTGGATTGTATCTTTATCCTTATCTTATCTTTTCTTAGGACCGATCCGCTCGTTATACGCTATAATTATTGCTATAACTGGAAAAAGAAATAAATAAATTTTATATTAGGAAATAATTAGAATTTTTATAATCAAAATTTATAATTTTAAATTATCATTTTATCATAAATTTTATCAATATATATATATATATATATATATATATATATATATTAAAAAATATAAATAGAATGTATAAATATATAAATATAAATAAAATGTATAAAAAAAGAATAGAATATAAATAAAATGTATAATATAAAAAAAGAATAGAATGTATAAATTCTAATTAATGTAATTAATATGATAGAATGAAAATTCTACTAATTAGTCATATACTAATTAGTCATATATTTCTATTAGAAATATATCCATTAGAAAAATAGAATTCTATTAATTCTATTTAGTAATATCTAGTTCTATATTATTAGTTATAACTAATATAACTAATAATATTAGATATAACTAATATATCTAATGATATAGATATAACAATAGAACTATGAACTATATAGTTCATATTAAATTAATAGCTAATAGCCCTAAGCTAAGATCCAGCAGTTTCCTGAATTCCTATACACTATTCCTATTTGTTATACTATTTCTATTTCTGTTATGTGAGCCTGCTTAGCTCAGGGGTTAGAGCATCGCATTTGTAATGCGATGGTCATCGGTTCGATTCCGATAGCTGGCTTTTTTTTCTCTATCGATTTTTCCATGATTGATAATCTCTCCTTTTCTCAAAATGTTGGATCACCGATCTATTATGTCGTGGTAACTTATAACTATGAATAAAAAATGGATTGGAGCAATTAGATCTCTACAGAACAAATCATAAAACGGAGCCTCAACTTCATATACAAAAAATCCGGATATTAATAGAATTAATTTCATTCTACTTTGTAATACTTCAGTAAATTTAGCTTTGCTTTGTTTATCCTTTAGTTCAGTCTTAATTTAAGATTTATTCTGTAAAATGAAATTTCAATAAAATAAAAAAAAAAAGGAGTCTTTATGTCTCGTTATCGAGGACCTCGTTTCAAAAAAATACGCCGTCTGGGGACTTTACCAGGACTAACTAGTAAAAGACCTAAATCCGGAAGTGATCTTAAAACCCAATTGCGTTCTGGGAAAAGATCGCAATATCGTATTCGTCTAGAAGAAAAACAGAAATTGCGTTTTCATTATGGTCTGACGGAGCGACAATTAGTTAGATATGTACATATCGCTGGAAAAGCCAAAGGGTCAACAGGTCAGGTTTTACTACAACTACTTGAGATGCGTTTGGATAACATCCTTTTTCGATTGGGTATGGCTTCGACCATTCCTGGAGCTAGGCAATTAGTTAACCATAGACATATTTTAGTTAATGGTCGTATAGTGAATATACCAAGTTATCGTTGCAAACCCCGAGATATTATTACTACGAAGGATAAACAAAGATCGAAAGCTCTGATTCAAAATTATATTGCTTCACCCCCCCCTGAGGAATTGCCAAAACATTTGACTATTGACTCATTCCAATATAAAGGATTAGTAAATCAAATAATAGATAGTAAATGGATCGGTTTGAAAATAAATGAGTTGTTAGTTGTAGAATATTATTCCCGCCAGACTTGAACCTAACGAAAATAACAAAGAAAGATTCAGAGAATTTTGCCCTCTTTTCGACGAAGTAAATAGATCTAAGGGCCTTGATCCGTATTTTTCTCATTCACGTATTACAAATAGATCCGCAGTAGGATTTTTTTTTTCTTTTTTGCTCTTTCCGATATTTGTATTTTACGTACCGCAGTAATGAGTAATGTAATTAGGAATAGAGAATTTCTATCAAATAATAGTCTTATTGCTGGAATAATGGTATCAGTTGTTATTTGATTGGATACATTGTGGTCGGTCACGTTGGTGAATTAACAGAAACGGAAAGAGAGGGATTCGAACCCTCGGTAAACAAAAGCCTACATAGCAGTTCCAATGCTACGCCTTGAACCACTCGGCCATCTCTCCTACATAATCTTATTATTGACCATAAACCGAGTGAATAGCGAGTCATTCATATTATTGCAGTACAGGTATGACCGATCAATGGTTCCATAGGAATAATTCCTTTCAAATTTCCTATTTCTCAACACCAACTTCTCTCATCAGCTACCCCATGGATCTATTACAAATTCATGAATCATCCCATGGATTTTTATTTCCATTGTATGGCATGACGTATACACGTCATGTAAACAAAACGTATGGTTACTCTACTCTATTTTATCATGGAATAATTATTCTTTTTCCTCTTTGGATCATAACCAAATCAAAACTTCTCGAGTTATCAAAATCCGTAGTAAAAGAAAGTCCTTGGTTATTCAACTTAGATGAAATCTTAGATGAAATAGTAATAGTTCCGTTCATTGGTATACTACGAAATTGTAATGAAATCCAATCTGATTCAAATATTTCATATCTCTCCTTGTCCAAACAAAATGGGACAATTTGAGCGGAAGGTCCACATTTTTAGAATTAGTCTGTTTTATGTTATTTCGTATTGTACAATTCCTTTGTTTGTGGGATCATTTTCCCCGAAGGGTAATGAAAAGAATTCTAATTATAGATTATAGAAAGGATTGCTAATTATGCCTAGATCTCGGATAAATGTAAATTTTATTGATAAGACCTCTTCAATTGTAGCCAATATTCTATTACGAATAATTCCGACAACTTCAGGAGAAAAAAAGGCATTTACCTATTACAGAGATGGTGCGATTTGATTCTTTTTTCTTCTTTTTTTTAGACTTCAGTATTATGAGAAAGATATGTGATTCGGGATAGAAAGAACCAAATTATTGAAATAAACCTACGCTTGGTGAAGGTGAGTTTGAAGATAGAACAATTCCTTCTGTCGTGTATCCTCGATTGATGCAGCCTTGGATGCTTCAATTGTTAATTTGAGTATTGAGCGAAAGGTTACACCTATGGGTTCTATATTGTAGGTCAATCCTATTCCACTAGTACCAATAGGCAGCATAGGGGAAGAAGCACTACACCAAGGAATCAACAATACGAAAACTTTGTTATAAATTTCCCTTTTCCTTATTGGTATCGGGACTAACAAGAATGGTTGGGACAA